GTTGACGTAGCTTAAACACAAAGCATGGCACTGAAGATGCCAAGATGAATCGTCAAAAATTCCGACAACACAAAAGCCTGGTCCTGACTTTATTATCAGTTCTGACCTAATTTACACATGCAAGTACCCGCGCCCCCGTGAGAATGCCCTCCACCTCCCACCCTCGGAGAAGAGAAGCCGGTATCAGGCACACTCCTAGCAGCAGCCCAAAACACCTTGCCCAGCCACGCCCCCAAGGGAATTCAGCAGTGATAAACATTAAGCAATAAGCGACTAAAGCTTGACTTAATTAAGGCCGAACCAGAGCCGGTAAAACTCGTGCCAGCCACCGCGGTTATACGAGGGGCTCAAATTGATATTTCACGGCGTAAAGTGTGATTAGAGAAAATAAAAAATAAAGCCAAACACCCCCCCCCCAGCTGTCATACGCTAACGAGGCCAGAAGCCCTATAACGAAAGTAGCTTTAATAATCTTGAACTCACGACCATTAAAAAACAAACTGGGATTAAATACCCCACTATGCTTAATCGTAAACAACGATGGCACACTACAAAACCATCCGCCAGGGGACTACGAGCACCAGCTTAAAACCCAAAGGACTTGGCGGTGCCTCAAACCCACCTAGAGGAGCCTGTTCTATAACCGATAATCCCCGTTCAACCTCACCACTCCTTGTTAACCCAGCCTATATACCGCCGTCGCCAGCTTACCTCATGAGAGACCAAACAGTAAGCCAAATGGGTTCCGCCCAAAACGTCAGGTCGAGGTGTAGCCAATGGAGTGGAAAGAAATGGGCTACATTTTCTGAACCAGAATACCACGAAAAGTGCCATGAAAAATCACAACCGAAGGTGGATTTAGCAGTAAAAAGGGAACAGAGAGCCCTTTTGAAGACGGCTCTGAGGCGCGTACACACCGCCCGTCACTCTCCTCAAAACACCCAAACCAAGAGTATATAAAGAATAAAATAACAAAAGAGGAGGCAAGTCGTAACATGGTAAGTGTACCGGAAGGTGCACTTGGAAGAATTAGAATGTAGCTAAATAGCAAAGCATCTCCCTTACACCGAGAAGACACTCGTGCAAACCGAATCATTCTAAGCAAGCCAGCTAGCCTAAACACACCCACCAAACAACCAACCATAAATAAACAAACATCCCCACCCCAAAAATAAACCATTCTCCCGCCCCAGTATAGGTGATAGAAAAGGCAAAATTAGAGCTATAGAGAAAGTACCGCAAGGGAAAGATGAAAGAGAAATGAAAAAACCCATAATCAAGCACCAAAAAGCAGAGATCCCCCCCTCGTACCTTTTGCATCATGGTTTAGCAAGAAGACCTCAAGCAAGGCGCACCATAGTTTGAAACCCCGAAACTAGACGAGCTACTCCGGAGCAGTCTAAAAGGACCAACCCTTCTCTGTGGCAAAAGAGTGGGAAGACTCCCGAGTAGAGGTGACAAGCCTATCCGAGCCTAGTTATAGCTGGTTGCTTAAGAAATGAATGTTAGTTCAGCCTTATATGATTCTCAAACCGAAAATTCACAACAAAAAGAACAAAGCAATCTATAAGAGTTAGTCCAAGGGGGGACAGCCCCTTAGAAAAAGAACACAACCTTATCCAGGAGGACAAGGATCATAAAATGAAAAGGACCTACTTCCTCAGTGGGCCTAAAAGCAGCCACCTGAGCAGAAGGCGTTAAAGCCCAGGAAGAACATAACCAACAATAAAGACAAAAACTCCAAACCCCCTAAAAATATTAAGCCCCTCTATGCAGACATAGAAGAGATAATGCTAAAATCAGTAATAAGAGAGCACAAGGCTCTCTCCAGGCACATGTGTAAGTCAGAACGGACAAACCAATGGCAATCAACAGACCCAAAATGAGGGAAAAGCACTCACACTAAAACAAACCAGAAAACCCTGCAACAAAACAACTGTTAAACCAACACAGGAGCGCCCACAAGGAAAGACTAAAAGAAGGAGAAGGAACTCGGCAAACACAAACCCCGCCTGTTTACCAAAAACATCGCCTCTTGCCAACAAATGGAAGTATTAGAGGTCCCGCCTGCCCTGTGACCATAAAGTTTAACGGCCGCGGTATCTTGACCGTGCGAAGGTAGCGTAATCACTTGTCTTTTAAATGAAGACCTGTATGAATGGCATAACGAGGGTTTAACTGTCTCCTCCCCCCAGTCAATGAAATTGATCTGCCCGTGCAGAAGCGGGCATAAAAACATAAGACGAGAAGACCCTATGGAGCTTTAGGCCAAAGAACAGACATGTAAAGAACCTCAATAATCCAAAAGAAGTTTTAACAGAGAACACAAACTAAATGTAGAATGATCCTAGTGCCTTCGGTTGGGGCGACCACGGGGGAAAGAAAAGCCCCCACACGGAATGGAGTACACCTCCCAAACCAAGAAAAACAATTCTAAGCAACAGAACATCTGACCAAAAATGACCCAGGACAAATTTACCTAAACCTGATCAATGAACCAAGTTACCCTAGGGATAACAGCGCAATCCTTTCCCAGAGCCCATATCGACGAAAGGGCTTACGACCTCGATGTTGGATCAGGACATCCTAATGGTGCAGCCGCTATTAAGGGTTCGTTTGTTCAACGATTAACAGTCCTACGTGATCTGAGTTCAGACCGGAGTAATCCAGGTCGGTTTCTATCTATGAACACTACTTCTTCCCAGTACGAAAGGACCGGAAAAAGAGGGCCTATACTATAAGCAAGCCCTACCCCCACCTCCTGAAAAAATATAAAAGAGATAATGGGGAATACCCAACAGCCAAAGATAATGGCATGCTAAGGTGGCAGAGCCCGGCAATTGCAAAAGGCCTAAGCCCTTTCTCCCAGGGGTTCAAATCCCCTCCTTCAGCTATGGCCCTCATCATAACTCACATTATTAGTCCCCTCGCATACATCGTCCCAGTACTACTCGCAGTAGCCTTCCTCACCCTACTAGAACGAAAAGTACTAGGCTATATGCAACTACAAAAAGGCCCCAACATTGTAGGCCCTTACGGACTACTACAGCCAATCGCCGACGGAATCAAACTATTTATTAAAGAACCCGTCCGCCCATCAACCTCCTCCCCATTCTTATTCCTAGCTACCCCGACCCTGGCCCTAACACTAGCCCTCACTATATGAGCCCCCATACCAATACCGTACCCCGTACTAGAACTAAGCCTAGGAATCTTATTTATCCTAGCCATATCCAGCCTAGCAGTATACTCTATCCTCGGCTCCGGATGAGCCTCAAACTCAAAATATGCCCTAATTGGAGCGCTACGAGCCGTTGCACAAACCATCTCATACGAAGTAAGCCTAGGACTAATCCTCCTATCTGTTATTATTATCGCAGGAGGATTCGACCTAAAAACATTTAACATTGCCCAAGAGACCACATGACTCATAGCCCCAACCTGACCCCTAGCAGCAATATGATACGTATCGACCCTAGCAGAGACAAATCGAGCCCCATTCGACTTAACAGAAGGGGAATCAGAGCTAGTCTCAGGGTTCAATGTAGAATACGCAGGTGGCCCCTTCGCCCTCTTTTTCCTAGCAGAATACTCCAACATCTTACTTATAAACACCCTATCAACCATTATCTTCTTAGGCGCACTTCACAACCCACTTGTACCAGAACTAACCACTATGAACCTTATAATTAAAGCCGCCCTACTCTCAATCCTCTTTCTATGAGTACGAGCCTCATACCCACGATTCCGATACGACCAACTAATACATCTAGTATGGAAGAACTTTTTACCACTAGCCCTCGCCCTAGTAATTTGAAACCTCGCCCTACCCATCGCCACGGCAAGCCTCCCCCCACTTTAAAAGCAAGGAAATATGCCTGAAATGAAAAAGGACCACTTTGATAGAGTGGATCATGAGAGTTAAAACCCCCCTATTTCCTTTAGAAAGAAGGGATTCGAACCCATACTCAAGAGATCAAAACTCTTAGCGCTTCCATTACACCACTTCCTAGTAAAGTCAGCTAAACAAGCTCTTGGGCCCATACCCCGAACATGTTGGTTAAAATCCTTCCTTTACTAATGAGCCCATACGTCCTATCCATCACCATCATAAGCCTGGGCCTAGGAACCACCATCACATTTGCCAGCTCCCACTGGATACTAGCCTGAATAGGACTGGAAATTAACACCCTAGCCATCCTCCCCCTTATAGCCCAACACCACCACCCACGTGCCGTAGAAGCCACAACAAAATACTTCCTCACACAAGCCACAGCAGCCGCACTAATACTTTTTTCAACCACACTAAATGCCTGAATAACCGGAAACTGAGACATCCTACAACCATTCCACCCAACAATCATCACAATAACAACCCTCGCCCTAGGACTTAAGGTAGGCCTAGCCCCAATACACTTCTGACTTCCAGAAGTCCTACAAGGCCTAGACCTCACCACAGGCCTCATCCTATCTACATGACAAAAGCTCGCCCCAATAACTTTAATTTACCAACTGTCCACAGAAACCACACACCACATAATGGTCTTTATAGGATTAATATCAGCCATGATCGGAGGATGAGGGGGCCTCAATCAAACCCAACTACGAAAAATCCTGGCATACTCCTCAATCGCCCACATAGGATGAATAATAATCGTACTCAGCTACGCCCCAAACCTAATACTCCTCAACCTAACAATTTACATCGTAATAACCTCCACGGCCTTCATGACACTAAAAATAACATCAGCTACAAAAATTAATACACTAAACACAAACTGAACAAAGGCTCCCATCCTAACAACAATTACCCTAATAACCATACTATCCCTAGGAGGCCTCCCACCACTAACAGGATTTATACCAAAATGACTTATCCTACAAGAAATGACAAAACAAGGACTCCCACTCACCGCCACTCTCATAGCTATGTCCGCCCTACTAAGCCTGTTCTTCTACCTACGAATCTGCTACACAATAACGCTAACAATTTCTCCGAACACAAACAATACAAAAACACCATGACGACTAAAATCCACACAAATAACAAACCCCCTAGCCATCACAACAACCGCAACTGCAACTTTACTCCCAATTACCCCCGCCATAATAACAATACTAATATAGAGACTTAGGATAGAACTAAGACCAAAAGCCTTCAAAGCTTTAAGCAGGAGTGAAAATCTCCTAGTCCCTGATAAGACTTGCAGGACTCTATCCCACATATTCTGAATGCAACCCAGACGCTTTAATTAAGCTAAAGCCTTAGTTAGACGAGAAGGCCTCGATCCCACAAAATCTTAGTTAACAGCTAAGCGCTCAAACCAGCGAGCATTCGTCTACCTCCCCCGCCTGACGCGGGGGAACGGGGTCGGTAGCGGGAAAGCCTAAGCAGAAGACTATTCTGCATCTTCAGGTTTGCAATCTGATATGTTTACACCATAAGGCTTGGTAAGAAAAGGGATTGAACCTCTCTCTATGGGACTACAGCCCACCGCTTAAACACTCAGCCATCTTACCTGTGGCAATCACCCGTTGATTCTTCTCCACTAACCATAAAGACATCGGCACCCTGTATCTAGTATTTGGTGCCTGAGCCGGAATAGTTGGCACCGCCCTAAGCCTGTTAATCCGAGCCGAACTAAGCCAACCTGGAGCCCTACTCGGGGACGACCAAATCTACAATGTTATTGTTACGGCACATGCATTTGTTATAATTTTCTTTATAGTAATACCAGTTCTGATCGGAGGCTTCGGAAACTGACTAGTCCCACTTATAATCGGAGCACCAGACATGGCATTCCCACGAATAAACAACATGAGTTTCTGACTTCTACCTCCATCATTCCTTCTCCTCCTAGCCTCCTCTGGAGTTGAAGCCGGGGCAGGCACGGGATGAACCGTGTATCCCCCCCTATCTGGAAACCTAGCACACGCCGGCGCATCAGTTGACTTAACAATCTTTTCCCTTCATCTTGCAGGAGTCTCGTCGATCCTGGGAGCCATTAACTTCATTACTACAATTATTAATATAAAACCCCCATCAATTACGCAGTACCAAACACCACTATTCGTCTGATCAGTCCTAGTAACAGCAGTCCTTCTCCTTCTCTCCCTGCCAGTCCTTGCTGCAGGCATCACTATACTACTTACAGACCGAAACCTAAATACAACATTCTTTGACCCAGCGGGCGGAGGAGACCCAATCCTATACCAACACCTGTTCTGATTCTTCGGGCACCCAGAAGTATACATTCTTATCCTACCAGGATTCGGAATAATTTCACACATTGTTGCCTACTATGCCGGCAAAAAAGAGCCATTTGGCTACATAGGAATAGTCTGAGCTATGATGGCCATCGGCCTTTTAGGATTTATCGTGTGGGCGCACCACATGTTCACAGTCGGAATAGACGTAGACACTCGAGCATATTTTACATCCGCTACTATAATTATTGCAATCCCTACAGGAGTTAAAGTGTTTAGCTGACTGGCCACTCTGCACGGAGGCTCCATCAAATGAGAAACACCCCTTCTATGAGCCCTAGGATTCATCTTCTTATTTACAGTTGGTGGCCTGACAGGGATTGTCCTGGCAAACTCATCCATCGACATCGTCCTACACGACACATATTATGTAGTTGCACACTTCCACTACGTCTTGTCAATAGGAGCTGTATTCGCCATCATGGCAGGATTTGTTCACTGATTCCCGCTATTTACCGGGTACACACTACACGACACCTGAACAAAAATCCACTTCGGAGTCATGTTTTTTGGAGTCAACCTGACATTCTTCCCACAACATTTCCTGGGGCTAGCAGGAATACCACGACGTTATTCCGACTACCCAGACGCGTACACACTATGAAACACAGTTTCATCCATCGGCTCCTTAGTCTCACTAACTGCCGTCATCCTATTCTTATTTATCCTGTGAGAAGCCTTCTCCACCAAACGAGAGGTAAAATCAGTAGAACTAACAATTTCAAACGTCGAATGACTGCACGGCTGCCCGCCCCCATACCACACATTTGAAGAACCAGCCTACGTCCGAGTCCACCCAGCGTGAGCCTACAAATTTTGAGATAATAACCCACTATTCAAGAAAGGAAGGAATTGAACCCCCATTTGCCGGTTTCAAGCCAGCCACATAACCACTCTGCCACTTTCTTTTAATAAGATACTAGTAAAAAATTACACTGCCTTGTCAAGACAGAATTGTAGGTTAAACCCCTGCGTACCTTACATCCAATGGCACACCCTTCACAATTAGGCTTCCAAGACGCAGCCTCACCCGTTATGGAAGAAATACTACACTTCCACGACCACGCACTAATAATCGTTTTTCTCATTAGCACCTTAGTACTTTATATTATTGTAGCAATAGTATCTACCAGCCTTACTAACCTATATATCCTAGACTCCCAAGGCATTGAAATCGTATGGACAATTTTACCAGCAATTATCTTGATCCTCATTGCACTCCCTTCCCTCCGAATCTTATATCTTATAGACGAAATCAACGACCCCCATCTTACAATTAAAGCCATCGGACATCAATGATACTGAAGCTACGAATACACAGATTATGAAGACCTTGGCTTCGACTCTTACATGGTCCCGACCCAAGACCTCGCCCCGGGACAATTCCGCCTACTAGAAACAGACCACCGAATGGTAGTCCCAATAGAATCCCCAGTACGAGTCCTTGTTACAGCAGAAGACGTATTACACTCATGAGCAGTCCCCGCCCTCGGCGTAAAAATAGACGCCGTCCCAGGACGACTAAACCAAACAGCATTCATTGCTGCCCGACCAGGAGTTTATTATGGACAATGCTCTGAAATCTGCGGCGCAAACCACAGTTTTATGCCAATCGTAGTTGAAGCAGTCCCCCTACAGCACTTTGAAAACTGATCATCAATAATACTAGAAGACGCCTCACTAAGTAGCTAAATCAGGGCACAGCATTAGCCTTTTAAGCTAAAGATTGGTGACTCCCGACCACCCCTAGTGACATGCCACAATTAAACCCCGCCCCCTGATTTGCCATCCTAACATTCTCATGATTAGTATTCCTAACTATTATCCCAACCAAAGTAATAGCACATGTATTTAACAACGAGCCCAACCCGCAAACAGCAAAAAAACCTAAACTAGACTCCTGAAATTGACCATGGTACTAAACTTTTTCGATCAATTTATGAGCCCCACATACCTCGGCATTCCCCTCATGGCCCTTGCCCTTACCCTACCATGAATTCTTTATCCAACCCCCTCATCACGATGGGTAAATAACCGCCTACTAACCCTCCAAAGCTGATTCATTAACCGATTTACCCAACAACTTCTTCTACCGATCAACATTGCAGGACACAAATGAGCTATCCTTCTAACGTCCCTAATACTACTCTTAATTACAATTAACATACTCGGCCTACTCCCATATACCTTCACCCCAACTACCCAACTATCACTAAACATAGGATTTGCCGTGCCACTATGACTAGCCACTGTAATCCTAGGAATACGAAACCAACCAACAGCGGCCCTAGGACATCTACTGCCGGAAGGCACACCACTCCCACTAATCCCCGTCCTTATTATCATCGAAACAATTAGCCTATTTATCCGTCCATTAGCCCTAGGAGTGCGACTCACAGCAAACCTCACAGCAGGACACCTCCTAATCCAATTAATCGCCACCGCTGTCTTCACCCTACTACCTATGATACCAACTGTGGCAATCTTAACAGCAACAATCCTATTTCTACTCACACTTCTAGAAGTAGCCGTTGCTATAATCCAAGCCTATGTCTTCGTCCTCTTATTAAGCCTTTATCTGCAAGAAAATGTATAATGGCACACCAAGCACACGCATACCACATAGTTGACCCCAGCCCCTGGCCCCTAACAGGCGCCATCTCTGCCCTACTAATTACATCTGGCACCGCTATATGGTTCCACTTCCAAAACACCGCCCTAATATCTCTAGGAATAGTTCTAATAATCCTAACAATATACCAATGATGACGAGATGTCGTACGAGAAGGTACATTCCAAGGACACCATACGCCCCCAGTACAAAAAGGCCTCCGATACGGAATAATCCTTTTCATTACCTCAGAAGTATTCTTTTTCCTTGGCTTCTTCTGAGCCTTCTACCATTCAAGCTTAGCCCCAACACCAGAACTCGGGGGATGCTGACCACCAACAGGAATCACTACACTAGACCCATTTGAAGTCCCACTACTAAACACAGCCGTCCTTTTAGCCTCAGGGGTGACAGTCACCTGGGCCCATCACAGCATCATGGAGGGGGAGCGCCGACAAGCCATCCAATCTCTAACACTAACAATTCTTCTAGGCTTCTACTTCACATTTCTACAAGCAATGGAATACTATGATGCCCCATTCACAATCGCCGACGGAGTCTACGGCTCAACATTCTTCGTGGCCACCGGATTTCATGGACTACATGTAATTATTGGATCTACCTTCCTAGCAGTGTGTCTCCTGCGACAAGTAAAATACCACTTCACATCAGAACATCACTTTGGATTTGAAGCCGCCGCATGATACTGACACTTCGTTGACGTAGTATGACTATTCCTATACGTCTCAATTTATTGATGAGGCTCATAACCTTTCTAGTATTAATGTTAATACAAATGACTTCCAATTATTTAATCTTGGTTAAACCCCAAGGAAAGGTAATGAACCCAATTATCTCCACTATACTAATCACCGCCGGCCTATCGTGCATCCTAATGGTCGTATCATTTTGACTTCCACAAATAAACCCCGACTCAGAAAAACTCTCACCATACGAATGCGGGTTTGACCCCCTCGGATCAGCCCGACTCCCCTTCTCTATACGATTCTTTCTAGTCGCCATCCTATTTCTACTATTTGACCTAGAAATCGCCCTCCTCCTCCCACTTCCATGAGGAGGACATCTCCCCGATACTGTCCAAACATTCTTCTGAGCCACATCGATCCTCATTCTCCTAACCCTAGGACTAATCTACGAATGGGCCCAAGGAGGCCTAGAATGGGCCGAATAGGTAGTTAGTCCAACAAAAGACCTCTGATTTCGGCTCAGAAAAACATGGTTTGATCCCATGACCACCTTATGGCCCCTGTACACTTCAGCTTCACCCTGGCATTTATCTTAGGATTCTCAGGATTAGCCTTCCACCGAAAACACTTATTATCCGCCCTGCTATGCCTAGAGGCAATGATACTTTCATTATATGTAGCCATCGCCCTATGATCTTTCCAAACGGGGTCCACCATCTTTTCATCCACCCCGATAATACTACTAGCTTTCTCCGCCTGCGAAGCCAGCGCAGGGCTGGCCCTCCTAGTAGCCACTGCCCGAACACACGGCACAAACCATCTAAAAAACCTAAACCTGCTCCAATGTTAAAAGTCTTAATCCCAACAATAATACTAATCCCCACCACCTGACTAATTGACAAAAAATGACTATGGACCACCACTACTTACCAAAGCTTTACTATTGCCACCATTGGCCTCACATGACTAAACTGAGACTCAGAAACAGGGTGATCGACATCAAACTTATACCTCGCCACAGACCCACTATCGGCCCCCCTACTAGTCTTATCATGCTGACTACTCCCCCTCATGATCTTAGCTAGCCAAAACCACCTAAGTGCAGAACCAGTCAGCCGACAACGATCATACATTACCCTCCTAATCTCCCTGCAAATACTACTAACCTTGGCATTCAGTGCAACAGAAATCATTATATTTTACGTAATATTTGAAGCCACCCTAATTCCCACCCTAATCATCATCACCCGATGAGGAAACCAAACAGAACGACTAAACGCAGGGACATACTTCCTATTCTACACGCTAGCAGGCTCCCTACCACTACTAGTAGCCCTCCTCACACTACAAAAAGACCTAGGAACACTATCAATACTTACCATTCAATACGCACCCCAAATAGACCTACCTTCATGAGGAGACAAAATTTGATGAACAGGATGCCTTATGGCCTTCCTCGTTAAAATACCACTATATGGAGTCCACCTTTGACTCCCAAAAGCCCACGTAGAAGCCCCAGTAGCAGGCTCAATAGTCCTGGCCGCCGTGCTCTTAAAACTAGGAGGCTACGGAATAATACGAATAATAATTATCCTAACCCCGCTCACCAAAGAACTAGCATATCCATTCATCATCCTCGCCCTCTGAGGAGTCATCATAACCGGCTCCATCTGCCTACGACAAACAGACCTCAAGTCCATAATCGCCTACTCCTCAGTAAGCCACATAGGCCTAGTAGCAGGAGGAATCCTCATCCAAACCCCATGAGGCTTCACCGGAGCCATTATCCTAATAATTGCCCATGGATTGGTCTCCTCCGCCCTATTTTGCCTAGCCAACACAAACTACGAACGAACACACAGCCGAACCCTACTGTTGACCCGAGGCTTACAAATAATTTTACCACTTATGGCCGCCTGATGATTTATCTCAAACCTTGCCAACCTGGCCCTCCCCCCACTTCCAAACCTCATAGGAGAACTCATAATCATCACCTCAATATTCAACTGATCTAATTGATCCATTCTCCTCACCGGACTAGGAACACTCATCACAGCCGGATATTCACTATACATATTCTTAATAACACAACGAGGGCCAACTCCAAACCACATCCTGGGACTCGAGCCCTCCCACACCCGAGAACATCTCTTAATTACAATGCACCTAACCCCAGTAATCCTCCTCGTCTTAAAACCAGAACTAATATGAGGATGATGCCTATGTAGATATAGTTTAGACAAAACGTTAGATTGTGATTCTAAAAATAGGAGATAAAACCCCCTTATCCACCGAGAGAGTTTGATTTTACCCGAAGGACTGCTACTCCCTCCGGCCCGCGGTTAAAATCCGCGGCTCACTCGGCCCCTAAAGGATAATAGCTCATCCGTTGGTCTTAGGAACCAAAAACTCTTGGTGCAACTCCAAGTAGCGGCTATGTACCCTACAACCCTAATTTTCAACTCAAGCTTTTTCATTATCCTACTACTACTTTTATACCCAATCATCACATCCCTAAGCCCTACCCCACTAAAGAAAAGCTGGGCCCTCGCCCACGTAAAAACCGCCGTTCAAATAGCATTCTTTATTAGCTTAATCCCCCTATGTATTTTTTTAGACCAGGGAATAGAAGTAATTTCAACAAACTGACAATGAGCCAACACAATAACATTTGACCTCAACACAAGCTTCAAATTCGACCAATACTCAATCATCTTTACCCCAATCGCCCTATATGTTACATGGTCAATCCTAGAATTTGGTTCATGATACATACATACCGACCCGAACATAAACCAATTCTTCAAATACCTCCTTATATTCCTAGTAGCCATAATCCTCCTAGTCACTGCCAACAACATATTTCAACTTTTCATCGGATGAGAAGGAGTAGGAATCATATCCTTCCTGCTAATCGGATGATGGTACGGACGAGCCGATGCCAACACCGCCGCACTCCAGGCGGTAATTTACAACCGAGTCGGGGATATTGGATTTATCATTAGCATAGCCTGAATCGCAATAAACCTTAACAGCTGAGAAATACAACAAATATTAATTACATCAAAAGAAACGGACCTAACACTTCCACTTATGGGACTTATTCTCGCTGCAACAGGAAAATCAGCTCAATTCGGACTTCACCCATGGCTACCCTCAGCCATAGAAGGCCCTACACCAGTCTCTGCCCTATTACATTCAAGCACCATAGTTGTCGCAGGAATTTTCCTTCTCATTCGACTACATCCCATGATAGAAAATAATCAAACAGCATTAACGACCTGTCTCTGCCTAGGAGCACTAACAACCCTATTTACCGCCACATGCGCCCTAACGCAAAACGACATTAAAAAAATTATTGCCTTTTCTACATCAAGCCAACTAGGACTAATAATAGTGACAATCGGCCTCAATCAACCACAACTAGCATTCTTACACATCTGCACACACGCGTTCTTTAAAGCCATGCTATTCCTATGTTCAGGCTCAATCATCCACAACTTAAACGACGAACAAGACATCCGAAAAATAGGAGGACTGCACAACACCCTCCCATTCACCTCATCCTGTATAACAATCGGCAGCCTAGCCCTGACAGGCACACCATTCCTTGCAGGATTCTTCTCAAAAGACGCAATCATTGAAGCAATAAACACATCCTATCTAAACGCCTGAGCCCTCGTTCTTACACTAATCGCCACTTCTTTCACAGCCATCTACAGCTTCCGAATCATCCTCTTCGCCTCTATAGGCCAACCCCGCTCCCCCTCACTATCCCCAATTAATGAAAACAACCCAACAATTATAAACCCCATTAAACGATTGGCATGAGGAAGCATCATTGCAGGACTAATCATTGTATCAAACTTCCCACCAACCAAAACCCCAATCATGACCATGCCCACTTCACTGAAACTCAGCGCACTAATCGTCACCATCTTAGGGCTTATAACCGCCATAGACCTGGCCAACCTAACAAACAACCAATTAAAAATCACCCCTAACACAACAACACACAACTTCTCCAACATACTTGCCTTCTTCCCAGCAATCATTCACCGAACACTTCCCAAAATTAACCTCTCCCTAGGACAAACAATTGCCACACAACTAGTAGACCAAACATGATTCGAAAAAGCCGGCCCTAAAGGGACAGCTAGCGCCCAAATCCCAATAATCAAAATTATCAACAACCCCCAACAAGGACTCATTAAACCTTACCTTGCAATGTTTTTCTTAACAACTACCCTAATTACCCTAATAACTGCCCTAATGCTACAATAAACACAACTAATATTAACAAATGCACCACACCCCCAATAAACTCGTTTAATGGCAAGCCTACGAAAAAACCACTCACTACTAAAAATCGCCAACGACGCCCTAGTAGACCTACCTGCCCCATCCAACATTTCAGCATGATGAAACTTCGGATCTCTTCTCTCATTGTGCCTAATTACTCAAATCCTAACCGGACTATTCCTAGCCATACACTATACATCAGACATCTCTACCGCATTTTCCTCCGTCGCCCACATCTGCCGAGATGTCAACTACGGATGACTAATCCGAAACCTACATGCAAACGGAGCCTCATTCTTCTTCATTTGTCTTTACATACATATCGCCCGAGGCCTTTACTACGGATCTTACCTCTACAAAGAAACCTGAAACATTGGAGTTATCTTATTCCTACTAGTGATAATAACAGCATTCGTAGGATACGTTCTACCTTGAGGACAAATATCATTCTGAGGCGCCACAGTCATTACAAACCTACTATCAGCCATCCCCTACGTAGGAGACAACCTAGTACAATGAATCTGAGGGGGATTCTCAGTAGACAATGCCACTCTTACACGATTCTTTGCCTTCCACTTCCTATTCCCATTTGTAGTCGCCGGAGCCAGCCTACTACACATTCTCTTCCTACACGAAACAGGATCAAACAACCCGATAGGGCTAAATTCAGACGCAGACAAGATTCCATTCCACCCATACTTCACATACAAAGACTTCCTAGGGTTTATCATCATACTCACAGCCCTAACTTCCCTCGCCCTATTCAACCCAAACCTGCTAGGTGACCCAGACAACTTCACCCCGGCAAACCCCATAGTTACCCCCCCACACATCAAACCAGAATGATACTTCCTATTCGCATACGCCATTTTACGGTCAATTCCAAACAAATTGGGGGGAGTACTGGCCCTACTATTCTCCATCCTAATTCTTATGCTAGTCCCAATTTTACACACCTCAAAACATCGAGGTCTCACCTTCCGACCAGCCTCACAATTCCTATTTTGAGTCCTAGTAGCCGACATACTAGTACTAACATGAATCGGGGGAATGCCAGTAGAACACCCATTTGTAATCATTGGCCAGGCAGCCTCCACCCTATATTTCTCCCTTTTCCTAATTCTCAACCCATTAGCAGGGTGAGCCGAAAACAAAATCCTAAACTGATAATCAGCCCTGGTAGTTTAATGACAAAACATCGGTTTTGTAATCCGAAGACTGAAGATTAAAACTCTTCCCAGCGCCCATGGGAAAACCACATATGTACTATAATACATTATATGTATTATATTACATAAATATATGTAGTACTATACTACACAACAAGTATCACATAGTAAGCAGGTACTAGGATATTCAAGAAATATATTAAACCTGTAGAACGTCAATAATATGTTGAATATTACACCTGGTTTAAACCATGAGAAGCTGAAGGACAGTAAGGGTAGAGACACATCAATGAATAGTACCCAACTCAAGGTATACGCAAGACATCACACAAGAAAGACATGAACTCCTCCCAACTCGATAGATCATTAGATATCCAAAGGGAGTTATTTGAATAAAGTTTCCATGACTGACACAACAGTAATTGGAACAAACCAAAACTGCAGTAAGAGACCACCAACCAGTATAAGTCTAGTGATTCAAGTCCTTGAAAAGTCAGGGACAATAATTGTGGGGGTCGCTAAACTGATCTATTACTGGCATCTGGTTCCTATTTCAGGGCCCCACTTGTCATGAATCCCCAAAACTGAACTATATCTGGCATCTGATTAATGGTGTAGTACATAACCTCGTTACCCACCAAGCCGAGCATTAACGCAAGGGCATTTGGTTCTCTTTTTTAGGTCTCCTTTCATCTTACATGTGAGACACCTTCACAGAAGTCCGCCAAGGTTGAACATTTACATTTGAGATAAATAAATGGGGCCGAAGTTCATGAGGACATTATTAGAATCACCACATAAGGGATATCAGGTGCATACAATGGCATTACCCAACCACTTACTACTTGAGGTTCACCCCCTCTGCAAGATCGCCGTCAAACCCCCCTACCCCCCTAAGCCCAAACGACTCCATAATTTCTGCCAAACCCCTAAAGCAGAAAGAAGTCCATTCAAACTCAAAAACTCCACACCAAATCACGCAACTTATATTATTAAAACCAAACACAACCCAACACTAGACACATGCCTGGGCCCCAACCACACAAATTCCTAAACCGCCCGCAAAGCCCCACGACTACGACCACGAGTCAACTCAAGCACTACAAACAAAGTCAACAAAAGAGCCCAACCACAAACAATTAACATCTCCCCACCAAGATAATAAATAAAAGAAACTCCACTAAAATCCCCACGAAGAACAGAGAACTCACGACACTCATCCACGATACCACAATAGTACTCTGACCGCCCTCCCCCCACAAAAATGCCCAACAACACAATCATCAGGCACCCAAAAGCCCGACCTAAAACAGACCAATCCCCCCAGCCTTCAGGATATGGCTCCGCAGCCAACGCTGCAGAATAAGCAAACACCACCAACATCCCACCAAGATAAATCAAGAATAAAACCAAAGAAATAAACGACCCACCATAACTGGCCAAAACCCCACACCCCCCGGCAGCCGCCAAAACAAGCCCCAAAGCAGCAAAATAAGGAGAGGGATTTGAAGCCACACCAACTACCCCAACCACCAGTATAACCATAAATAAGAAGATAAAATAACTCATAATTCCCACCCGGACTTTAACCAGGACTAATGATACGAAAAACCATCGTTGTAGTTCAACTATGAAAACACACTATCAGAGGGGGAAGATTTTAACTTCCACCCTTAACTCCCAAAGCTAAGATTATAAAATTAAACTACCCTCTGAATTAACATTATTTTACAACAAACTTCCACATATGTACTATAATACATTATATGTATTATATTACATAAATATATGTAGTACTATACTACACAACAAGTATCACATAGTAAGCAGGTACTAGGATATTCAAGAAATATATTAAACCTGTAGAACGTCAATAATATGTTGAATATTACACCTGGTTTAAACCATGAGAAGCTGAAGGACAGTAAGGGTAGAGACACATCAATGAATAGTACCCAACTCAAGGTATACGCAAGACATCACACAAGAAAGACATGAACTCCTCCCAACTCGATAGATCATTAGATATCCAAAGGGAGTTATTTGAATAAAGTTTCCATGACTGACACAACAGTAATTGGAACAAACCAAAACTGCAGTAAGAGACCACCAACCAGTATAAGTCTAGTGATTCAAGTCCTTGAAAAGTCAGGGACAATAATTGTGGGGGTCGCTAAACTGATCTATTACTGGCATCTGGTTCCTATTTCAGGGCCCCACTTGTCATGAATCCCCAAAACTGAACTATATCTGGCATCTGATTAATGGTGTAGTACATAACCTCGTTACCCACCAAGCCGAGCATTAACGCAAGGGCATTTGGTTCTCTTTTTTAGGTCTCCTTTCATCTTACATGTGAGACACCTTCACAGAAGTCCGCCAAGGTTGAACATTTACATTTGAGATAAATAAATGGGGCCGAAGTTCATGAGGACATTATTAGAATCACCACATAAGGGATATCAGGTGCATACAATGGCATTACCCAACCACTTACTACTTGAGGTTCACCCCCTCTGCAAGATCGCCGTCAAACCCCCCTACCCCCCTAAGCCCAAACGACTCCATAATTTCTGCCAAACCCCTAAAGCAGAAAGAAGTCCATTCAAACTCAAAAACTCCACACCAAATCACGCAACTTACATTATTAAAAACCAAAAAAATAATGTAAAT